TTATATATATAGATTATATATTCCATTTCATTAATATTACATACTCAATCAAGATTCCATGTCATATATCTAAAATAATATATATATAGATTAGATCTAAAAAATCTATTATTATGTAATAAATATATATATGCATTAGACTCAGCAATAGACTCAGAATGGATATGGTTGATTCCAGAACGAAAAATTGGATTTATTTAGATATTATTCTAGGGTATAGGTTGAACATACGGGTTGAGAAATAAAACTGGAATGAATTGTTTCAAGACTGAAATTGACTTCTCTATTTCTATTCTATCTATTTCTATTCTATCTATTTCTATTCTATTAAATATATATTCTAATAAATCAATAATTAATTTGATTGATATGATCTTCAAAATGAACAAATATGAAAGATATTTGATCGAATCATATGATAAAAAGGTGCAACTTGTCCGCCGAATCAAACAAATTCTTTAAGAAAAATTTTTGAGAACTTCTTGTCTTGATCCACGCCTTCCCAATTTCATATTGTTTGTTAATTTCCTTGCTTATTCTCTTGCTTATTCTTAAATAAAAAAATTGAAATTTTATTGAAAGAAGGATCCTGACTTCATATTACTTCTATTTATTTAGATTTATCTTGATTTTTTTCTTTTTTTGTGAATTAATGAAGAATAAATATAGATTGAATAATGAATAAATATAGATATAGACACTCTATTTGAATTAAAAAAAAACTCTATTCTCTATAGTATCGAATCAAGAATTTCCTATTTCTAGATGTCGATTAGAATGAATTTTTTAGGAAAAAATCATGAATCAAAAAATTTTATGAAATTATATGAAAGAGGGAAAGACCTTTCGAGTCTAATCAGACTCTTCCGTTATATTGACAATATAAAAAAACTTATCATATGATAATCATCGTATCGTATAATATGATGGCGGTTGGGCAAGTATGCCCCCATCGTCTAGTGGTTCAGGACATCTCTCTTTCAAGGAGGCGGCGGGGATTCGACTTCCCCTGGGGGTAAGGTACTACGAAAAGAAGTTGATCTAGGCTTCTAACTAAGCCAAGAATGGCTTCTTCCTGGGTCGATGCCCGAGCGGTTAATGGGGACGGACTGTAAATTCGTTGGCAATATGTCTACGCTGGTTCAAATCCAGCTCGGCCCAAGAATTCCCTGATCCGCCATGAAATGATATAGACTTTTTCTTTGTTCTTCAAAAATGACGGATATTAACGAATAAAAAAAGTTCGGATATATCCTTACCACTTGAATTGCTCTGTTCCATTTTTTTGTTAGCAAAAATTCCTATTTTGCTAAGAACTCTAATCTCAATTTACGATTTTCAAAATAGTCTTATATCTTATATATAATAATAACCTATAATAAAAACCGAATAAAGAAAAAACCTTTTTTTTTTAACGATAAAGATGGGTTTTCGTTCCATTTGGACAGTACTGAACTAATAATATGTTATGTGTCGCTCTCGATAAAGTATCGATATATCAGTATATCCCTCGTGCCTCGGTGATCCTTATAAAACCGAGATTCGAATCAAAATTGAAATCGTTTAGTTTCAATGCAAGTATAAATATATATATGTATACTCGATAGCTTGATCTCATGGGGATTGTAGTTCAATCGGTCAGAGCACCGCCCTGTCAAGGCGGAAGCTGCGGGTTCGAGCCCCGTCAGTCCCGACGGAATAAAATCAATCAAATAAAAGCCAATAACATGAAAAAAAGGATCCAAACTCTTTTTAGAGAGAATGAATTTTTTTTTAAGAGAAGTGCTGTCGAAGACAGACTATACATAGTGAACGTTGCTAGAAGATTCAATCTTTTTTATATCTTAGTAGTAGTATAATAATACTAGGACTTTTTTAGGATACTTGTTTGATTTGTTTTCCACGCAAATTAGATCATTAAAAAAAGTAGTTAACTCCTTCTTCTTTTTTATTTAGCTTCTATTGTTTGTTTGAGTTGGTTTGTTTGTAACCAACGGAAATGAAACGTAAAGAGTATTCAAATACTACTTCATCAGATTCATCAGATGAATCTACAAGGAATGGGGTCTAATTTATAGAAAAACAAGAAAGAAGGAGAAATATAATAATAAATAAGAAAAAAATAAAAAAGAATCCAAAAGAGAAAGGAAGTCGATTGAATTGAATCATGTGAATTGGATCATGAATCCGATTTTGAATTTGGTATGGCTAAAAAAAAGATCTTCCTGTGGTATACTATTCCATTTTAAACGATGAATTGATTTGATAGCTCAGATATTTTATTCATGATATTGATCTGATTCAATATCATCGAGGTTGAATTCAGCCCATTGAATTTTCGGGGTGAAAATTGGCTCATCTCTATGGGATTAAATCCCGAATTATTGCCTAATAAAAATGAAAAATAAAAAACACTGAGATTATGGAAGTCAATATTCTCGCATTTATTGCTACTGCACTCTTCATTCTAGTTCCTACTGCCTTTTTACTTATAATATATGTAAAAACCGTGAGTCAAAGTGATTAAGTTGAATGAAACTTGATTGTTTTTTTGAGGCACCTATTGAAGAAATCGAAGAAATCAAAAGGATTAATTGAAATTTTGCGTCGTAAGTGGAATGCGAATTAGCGGGATACTATTATATGAGATCCGATAGTATGGTAGAAAGATGCTTTCTACCATACTAGCTAGCATACTCCCAATTATGCTTATTGTAATGGAAGAAGTTGTATATTATATACTTTATATCTTTATATTTTATGTATACATAAAATATATATACATCAAAAAAAAAGAAGGGCTTTTTAAAATAAAAAAGTGTGTCTATAAAACAATCCATACAGCTTGATTCTTCACGTCAATCAATTAGTAGTGCCTTTAGAGTCCACTTCGCCCCCATACTACGAGGGACAGAGAAAAAGTAAAGACGACCATTAAAGCAGCCCAAGCAAGACTTACTATATCCATGTAAATTATGTCTCCTGTCTCTATGAAGGATATTCCACTAGTGTTCACTAATAATAGTGGGATCAATGGCGCATAGTCAAAAAAAAGGGGATTATGACCTAACGCCGTTGATGAAAGGCTCCAATAAATCCGCTTCCAACAAGTGATACTCTTTTTCTAGTGGAATCGAAAGGGGGTAAGCATAAAAAAATACGCAGTCACACGTTTGGAAATATCAGGGGGAATCCGCTGAATCTTAAGATAAGATGTGGAAAAGCTATTCTTTCTTTTCTTGTCTTTTATCTATTTTAGTTAGGTTAGGTATTAGGTAAAAAATTCGGGAAAAGCCCTAAAAATGAATTTCGATTCAGGAGTAGATAACGCTCTACTCCATCCCTCTGTTTCCCGTTTCATCTAATCATTACTGTCTAATATTTATCTCCGGGATCAACCCGAGGATCACTTATTCATTCTTGATTTTGGTTTATTGAAAAGAAATTCAATTCATTCTTGATTTTTGCATTTTTTCTAGGTGTAGTGCATCTTATCTATCAAAAAAAGTTAATTTTCCATCAGGCTATCGAATTGAATTCAAGAACCAGTAATGAAACACCCCATTACGTAGTGGAATGGAATCAGGAAATCCTTATAGGAAATTTTTTTCATTCCACTACTCGAATCTTTCGGGGAATCTTACCCAGAATCCTAAAGGCAAGCATTTCTAGCACTTTCTGTTTAGAAAACGGAACTTCCAGATGTTTAGAATCAAGCAAGTATCCAAAGGCCTTTTCCTACGTTTGCTTCTGCTGGAGAAAAACTAATCGAGTTATATCAGCCAAATCAAATACAAGATTTTCTCCTTTTTGTTGATCAGGCGACACCCGGATTTGAACTGGGGAAAAAGGATTTGCAGTCCCCCGCCTTACCGCTCGGCCATGTCGCCAAACCAAAATAATACCTTACGAAATAGATGAGAATATTGAAATAGATGAGAATAGTCTCTCTTTCTTTGGATGGGATGTGGGATTACTAAATTTCTTTCTTTTTTATTTCACTTGGATTTTTCATTTTGAATCCCATTTTCTTTAATCCCTTGCCCCGAAATAAACCCATCGTTTTTTGTATTGGGTCCATTCCTTTGGTTATATGTTTATATGGATAGTATCTCAAAACATAAATATCCAAAAACTTTTCCTTTTGATATTGAAAAAAAAACTTAATGTGATTTTTCCGTCACCAAAGTCATAATTCCGGGGCAAATTGGAACCATTAACTATGAAATGTAACTTGAAATTGATGAATGATTCTTGTATTTGAATAGAAAATTTGAGATTCCTAATCCCTATTTTAGAATCCCTATTCTATTATATAATAATATATATAATAATATATATATAATAATAGATATAGAATCTAATACTAATAATATATAAATTGATATGTTGATAGTTAACTAAACTAAACCCGTATTAATTATTTTCAATAAACCAATTTCCATTCTGTTTGCAACTAAAAGTCGATGGAAACCCCAGAGCAGAAATGCTTATACAAATAGCTAATCGCCCATCTTCCCCCTATATGATATGATCCCCACAGCAAATTCTCAGTAAATTGCCGTGCTTCCATTTTTCCTTGAATAGCAAATTGACTAGAAAATAACAATTTAGCTATAGTGCGGTATGTGCGGTCTCGAATCCACCCGCAATAAAAATGAAGGAGGAAACATATCTAACATATCTATAGAAACGTATAAATAGATAGCTATCTACGCACATTTAATAAATACAAGCCCTATTCATTACTATGTCACGCACTTTGTTTGATCCTATTTCTTGGACTCAAAAATCGAGATTTCCTGCTAGATGAAATATCTCTTTGCTGCGAATCTTTTGTTGAAGAATAAAACCCCCATCCATAAGTTAAGTAATAAAAGGATATTAACTATATAACTATATATATAGTTATGATTCTTTCTTGATCTCATCAAACAAATCGAATTTTCAATTCATTTCTTTTTCCGTTATCTAATGGGATTGGAATATCATAATAATAG